TTATTGGCATTGGAAACACATCACATTATGGCAGGGTAACGTTTCACAATTTAATGAATCCTCCACTTATTTGATGGGATGGTTAAGAGATTATCTATGGTTGAACTCTTCACAACTTATCAATGGATATAACCCTTTTGGTATGAATAGTTTATCGGTATGGGCGTGGATGTTCTTATTTGGGCATCTTGTTTGGGCTACTGGATTTATGTTCTTAATTTCCTGGCGTGGTTATTGGCAAGAATTGATTGAAACTTTAGCATGGGCTCATGAACGCACACCTTTGGCTAATTTAATTCGGTGGAGAGATAAGCCAGTGGCTCTTTCCATTGTTCAAGCAAGATTGGTTGGATTAGCCCACTTTTCCGTAGGTTATATATTTACTTATGCAGCTTTCTTGATTGCCTCTACATCTGGAAAATTTGGTTAATTTAGTTATTTAGTTTTTTTAGTTTTTTTATTTATGTACTGCAATCCACCTTCTTATATTTTTACATCTAGGATTCGAACTGTATTATTGATAATAATAGGAATAGGAACTGAACATTATGGCAAGAAAAAGTTTGATTCATAGGGAGAAGAAACGGCAGAAACTGGAACAGAAATATCAGTTGATTCGTCGATCCTCAAAAAAAGAAATAAGCAAAGTTCTACCGTTGAGTGAAAAATGGAAAATTCATAGGAAATTGCAATCGTCACCACGTAATAGTGCACCTATACGTCTTCATCGACGTTGTTTTTTGACTGGAAGACCTAGAGCTAACTATCGAGACTTTGGGCTATCCGGACACATACTTCGTGAAATGGTTTATGCATGTTTGTTACCGGGCGCAATAAGATCAAGTTGGTAAGGGTCAAAATAGCCTTTCTTTCATATTTGTATAGATCTCTATGATTTGTGATCATAGAGGGTCCTCTTTACCATTCTCTATAAATAGACTATTCTATTTGTATAGATATGGTAGAGAGGCATATCTAATCTTTCATCGCCCATCCCAGTTCTTTAGCGCGGAGTAGAGCAGTTTGGTAGCTCGCAAGGCTCATAACCTTGAGGTTACAGGTTCAAATCCTGTCTCCGCAATATTTTTTTTGTTTGGATGGGAGGAAAAGAGGGGGAAGATAGAACTACGATACTATCGTAGTCAACTATACCTAATTTTTTATTTTATTTTTTATTAGAGTACATTACTTCACTATGGGCGGATAGCGGGGATCGAACCCGCATCTTCTCCTTGGCAAAGAGAAATTTTACCATTCAACCATATCCGCATTTTCTTCGTTTATGATACACACGCATATGTTCACGGTCCACGCATATATGATATATCATATATGCGTCTGGATCATATTTGCGCAGGACCAGATACTATAGATTATAATTCCAATTAAGATAATCTTATTATTATATCAATTAATAAGAATTAATTATATATTTTATCTTCGCAACTCAACTCAGATTGAATCTTAATGTGTCTCACTCTTACAATATGGATCCTTTTTTTTTAAGTGACATTTTTGGATCGGGGAAATACCAAAGAAGTTCAAGAAATCAAGAGATGAGAGAATTAAGGATAGCTACTAGAAAGACTAATCCAATCCATAATGATGTACCTGAAAATACAACATTTTTTTTACTTGACCAACCATCAGAAGAGGCAAATACAACGGGTACACTAATTAGTAAGATTGATGAAGTCGCAATTAATGCAAAAACAGCTAATTGGAAAGCAATAGTCATGTTTGTAATCCTCCAAGCTACCAACAAATGAACTATAAACTATACCATTTCATTTCATCCCTTGCCTTAATAAAAATTGTAATAAAATGCATCATGTAGGGATTTGATCACGAATCAATTGATTCTTTAGAACTTATTTATTACCGCTTTATTTTATTCGGGCATGTGGTCGAGGAGAGTTTAGTATTTACTTAATTTACTTCACAAACGGCCATAGTTGATGATATGTATATCATAGTATATAGATACATAGAAATATATATATATAGATTTGCATCTGAGATGTTTCTACAGATAGTGTATTACCTCATATGGTCAGGTTCTATTCGTAGTAATAAAATACAGATTACCCATCGGAGAGATGGCTGAGTGGTTGATAGCTCCGGTCTTGAAAACCGGTATAGTTTTTAACAAAGAACTATCGAGGGTTCGAATCCCTCTCTCTCCTTTTGTTTGTTGAATAAATTTGTTTCTTTATTCGTTTGGTTTGGCCCGCTATCTTATCATAAAAGGGAATGGCTCGGCTAGGTGGGATAGCCGAGAGCCAGAACAGAAAAAAAAAATAGAACTAAATAAGAAAATCTCAGCTAAGAGGGGTCATGGAAAGAACAGGTTCCAAATCACGATCGATTCCTTTTTCAAATCCTGCTGCAGCTGCACGGGCCCTTCCCGCATGCCACAAATGTCCCACAAATAGGAAGAATCCTAGAACAAAATGAGAGGTAGCCAACCAACTTCTAGGAGAGACATAATTGACTGCAT